ACCCATACTAATATTTATATTTAAATTTCATCATATTTTTTGAATCATTTATTTCTCTTGAAAATCATTTAATTAATTCTTGTTTCTACACACGTCTCTTTTTAGGGGGTCGACACCCATTATGTGGCATAGGTGTTACATCACGTACGAAACTTAATAGTATACCACTTCTACGAATTGCTCGTAATGCTGCATCCCTTCCCAGACCAGGACCTTTTATCAGAACTTCTGCTCGTTGTAGACCCTGAACTGTACGAATAGCATTTAATGCTGCCGTTTGAGCAGCATAAGGTGTTCCTCTTCTTGTACCTTTGAATCCAGAAGTCCCCGCGGAAGCCCAGGAAACTACTCGACCACGTACATCTGTAACAGTTACAATGGTATTGTTGAAACTTGCTTGAACATGAATAACGCCTTTTGATATTCTACGTTCATTTTTACGTGGACCAATACGTTCATTCTTTCGTGAACTAATTCTTGGTATAGGTTTTGTCATATTTTATCATCTTATATTATAAATATAAATTAAATATGAGTTAGAAATATACAGAAAGATACGGAAATATCCATTTCATGTCAAAACAGATCTTTTTTTTTTATTTATGCATTATGCACTGGTCCCTTTCTTTATTTTTTAGTTATAAAAATTACCCTTGTCTCTGTTTATGTCTCGGATTGGAACAAATCACTATAATACGTCCTCGCCTATGTATCAGTCGACATCTTTTACAAATTTTACGGACCGAAGCTCTTATTTTCATATTTCTCATTCCTTATTTTAATTCTGAATGTATTCCTTGACAAAAAAAAAAGAAGTCTTTTTACTTTGATCTGATTGTATCTATCATGAGAGTAATGCTTAAAAAAATCAACTAATCGTTTGAATCTTTGTTACGAAGTCTATAAATTATACGTCCTTTGGACGAATCATAACGACTTACTTCGATTTTGACTCTATCTCCTGGTAGTATCCGTATAAAACCGCGTCGGATCTTCCCTGAAACATAACCTAGAATTATATCTTCGTTATCTAAACGAACCCGAAACATTCCGTTAGGAAGTGATTCAGTAATTAAACCCTCATGAATCCATTTTTGTTCTTTCATTCCAGGTAACCTCCTTGAAGTATCAACTAATGGAGGAAAAGTTATATAACTCACTTTTCCTCTCTATTCCACAAAGAAATAGGAAGTTAGAAATAAAATTAGGATACAAGAAAAGTGGGATTACCATATATAACATAAAATTTCTCCCCCAATTCTTTCTAGTCGAGCTTCTCGATCTGTCATTATACCTCGAGAAGTAGAAAGAATTACAATTCCCATGCCCCCTAAAATCTTAGGAATTTGTTGATAGTTGGAATAAATTCGTAGACCGGGTCGGCTTATACGTTTTAAAATAGTTCTATTTCTATATACTCCTTTCCGAACATTTCTACGTCGCAGAGTTGAAACCAAAAAATATTTGTTACTTTCCTGATGCTTTCGAACGTTTTCAATAAAACCTTCTTGTAGAAGTATTTTTACAATGGTTTCAGTGATATTAGTGGATATTATTCTAAGGGTTCCTTTTTTATCCATCTCTGCATTTCTTATGGAAGTTATTATATTGGCAATAGTGTCCCTACCCATGGCAAACTAGAATCTTTTGTGCCTCCTGATTTTGATACAATCAACATGTTTTTGATTTTTGGTTTATTTGCATTTTTTTCTTTTTTTAAGTATATGCGTGATACACAATCTACTAATTGTTTGTGTTTGTTCCATTTTATTTTTTATTTTACATATTCTACTATATCTATATAGATATAGTATTATTTCATAATACCTCTGGAGCTAGTGAAACTATTTTAGCAAAATTTAACTGTCGCAATTCCCGAGTAATCGCACCAAAAATTCGAGTTCCTTTTGGATTTCCTTCTTGATCAATGATAACCGCTGCATTGTCATCATATTGTATTGTTATACCGTTGCTACGTTTGAGTTCTTTACATGTACGTACAATTACAGCTCTAATTACTTCTGATCTTTTTAGAGACATATTAGGCACTGCGTCTTTGATCACAGCAACAATAACATCCCCAATATGAGCATATCGGGGATTACCGGCTCCTATGATTCGAATACACATTAATTTTCGAGCCCCACTATTATCTGCAACATTCAAAAGTGTTTGGGGTTGAATCATATCATTTTTTTATGTTACTTAAATGCAAAAGAAAGATAGAGGAGAAAAGAAATATTGTCTGTCCATAAGTAAATCAAAAAAAAAAATCCGCAGTTCTTTTTGCATTGCCTTTTCAATTCAATATCTCTTAGTTCCACATCCTTATTTTGATTTTGCAATAACAAATTGAGTTCGTATAGGCATCTTGCACGCAGCTATTGAAATAGCTGCTTTGGCCACAATTTCTGATACTCCTCCTATTTCATAAAGTATTCGACCACAACAGATACCCAATATTCTGAGGATCCTTTACCTGAACCCATACGTGTCTCTGTAGGTCTTACTGTAATAGGTTTGTCGGGAAATATACGTACCCATACTTTTCCACCACGACGCGCATATCGTGTCATTGCTCTTCGCCCTGCTTCTATTTGTCTAGCTGTGACCCAAGCAGGTTCGAGTGCTTGAAGAGCGTATCTTCCAAAATGCCTCGAGAAGAAATTCCTTTCATTCTTCCTCTATGTTGTTTACGAAATCTAGTTTTTTTGGGGTTATAATTGATGGTTATTTTTTTTCTTAATTCCATCTTTACTTCAGAACTGGACATGAGAGTTTTTTTTCTCATCCAGCTCCTCGCGAATGAAAAGATTCTATAATATTACAAATTCTCTAATATCATAAATAAAGATATATTTAATAAATAATACACTAACTAATTAAGTAAAGTAATGGAATTTTTTGATATATAATTTCATTTTTTCCATTATATAGGTAATGTATATATAAGTCACAAAATGTGTATATTTATGAGATATAAATAATCGTTTTTTTTTTCTAACTGATAACTGAACGAATATTTAAGTCTATTGAATCGTCCAAAATGGAATCAAAAAATCAAATCAAATAAAGTTTCGCGTGCGAATATTGACGCTTCGTTGTTTCATTTGTAAGATCAGTTAAATCCATGACCTTTCAAAATTAAGCAATTAATTTGTTCTTGGTTCGTTTCGCTATCCTACCTAATGAATCATTAGGATTTTTTTCAATAGAATCCTATGTAGTCGCAGGTTTGATCGTTCCTATAGCTTCTTCATTAATGTCTAGGTTTGAATTCTACAGTAGAGCTTTCAACAAATTTTGTTAGCGAGCCAATCTTCTAAGTTTTTATTAACTCCGGGCTCCTTATTAATTATTATTTCTATCAGTATTGAATTAATGCTTTATCACACTATTTAATTAAAAAAAAAATAATTCATAGACCATACATGTTGGAATCTTATAGCATTATCATTGCTGTTTTTTTTTTTTATTTCTTTCTATCATCTGTCCAGTTATCTATATCCTCTTATTTTTTTCTTACTAACTCATAAAAATTTGTGATATAATTTTTATAGAAAAAAAGAATGTCAGTTGCTACAACTATACGATTAATCTATTCATATTCATATAGTGATAGTGACTGTTTTTGGTTTTGGGAATCTCGACAATACGAAGCAATAAGTTTTTTATTAGTTTATAGAGCTAGTAAAAGTTAGCAAGTTTATTTCTAATTTATATATTAACTTAACTTAATATAGCTTTTTTTAGCTACACTCTAAAAAAATTAACGAGTCACACACTAAGCATAGCAATTCCACCAAATAAATGGTCAATCGAATCTTTATTCAACCCTATAGAATTATATATAGATATATAAATAGAATTTTTTGTTTTTAGGTTAAATTTTTTATTACTATAAAACTCTGTACTTTAAAGTCAAGATAATTGAAGGTAGATTAGTCCTTTTTTACAAATATCCAAATTTTTATTCCTAATATTCCATAGATAGTTCGAATTGCATGGGAACAATAATCAATTTTTGCGCGAATTGTTTGTAGAGGAACTCTGCCTTCTCTAATCCATTCAACACGTGCAATTTCTTTTCCATCGATACGTCCTGCAATTTGTATTTGAATTCCTTTTGTATCCGTTTGTTCCGTTAATTCAATGGCTTTTTTCATTGCCTTTCGAAATGAAACTCGATTTTTTAATTGTAAAGCTATATATTCTGCAAGAATATTAGGCTGTCTATAAGGGTTTTCAAGTCTTGTTATAGTGATATTTAGTTTACGGTCCAAAGAATTTAATTCTTTTTGGACATTTATTTGTAATTCTTCGATTCCTCGTGTTCGACCTTCTATTAATAAATTAGGGAAACCAATATATATTATGATTTGGATCAAATCTATTCTTTTTTGAATTACTATACGTGCAATTCCTTCCAAACTCGAAGATATTTTTCTATTTTTTTGTATATTGTTCTTTATACAATTTCTTATTTTTTCATCTTCTTGTAAACCCATAGAAAAGTTTTTTGGTTGTGCAAACCAAAAGGAATGATGGTTTTGGGTTGTACCAAGTCGAAAACCAAGTGGATTTATTTTTTGTCCCATATTAATTATATATTCTATTACTATCTCTTATTCTATTACTATCTCTGATTAGTATCTCTGTGTTTTTTTTTTAACAGAGATACTAATTATTTTAAAATAATTTCGATTTATCCTTTAATACAATTGTTATATGACAAGTGGACCTTTTTATGGGATAACTACGTCCTTGAGCCCGGGGTCTCAATTTTTTTACAATAGACCCCCCATTGACTTCGACTTTACTAATGAATGAATTAGCTTCGCTTAACCCTATATTATGACTTGCGTTTGCTGCTGCAGAATAAACTAATTTTAAAATGGTATAAGATGCTCGATAAGGCATGAGTTCCAGTATCATAAGTGTTTCTTCATAAGAGCGACCTCGAATCTGATCAATTATTCGTCGTGCTTTGAAAACAGACATACATATATGTTTAGCTAAAACTTTGACTTGTGTATCTGAAGTCGAGTTCTTTTTCATAAGATTATCCCCACTAATGAATGATAAGTTGCTATTCTAACTAAAAATAAAATTAAAGTAGAATAGGTACTTTAATTAACTTATTAATTAAACTTGTTAATTAGTAAGAAATACTCAGATTAACGGATTAACGACGAGATTTATTATCGTTTCTCGCATGTCTCGCAAAAATCAGAGTAGGTGCGAATTCCCCCAATTTGTGACCTACCATACGATCCGTTATATAAATGGGTAAATGTTCTTTACCATTATGAATGGCGATTGTATGGCCAATCATTGTAGGTATAATGGTAGATGCCCGAGACCAAGTTACTATTATTTCTTTCTCTTCCCTTATGTTGAGTTTTTCAATTTTTCCCGATAAATGATTAGCTACAAAAGGATTTTTTTTTAGTGAACGTGCCACAGCTGATTACTCCTTTTTTTAGATGTAATTTTTTTACATTTAAAGATTGGCATTCTATGTTCAATATCTCGATCTAAGTATGAAGGTAAGAATAAATACAATAATGATGAATGGAAAAAAGAGAAAATCCTTTAGCTAGACTAGATAAGGGGCGGATGTAGCCAAGTGGATCAAGGCAGTGGATTGTGAATCCACCATGCGCGGGTTCAATTCCCGTCGTTCGCCCATCACATTATTTCAAACTCCAAAAATTCGAGTTTCAATATCCCTATTTACGGCGACGAAGAATAAAACTATCACTATATTTTTTCCTTTTCCTACTTCTTCTTCCAAGCGCAGGATAACCCCAAGGGGTTGTGGGTTTTTTTCTACCAATGGGGGCTCTTCCTTCACCGCCCCCATGGGGATGGTCTACGGGGTTCATAACTACTCCTCTTACTACGGGACGCTTACCTAGCCAACACTTAGATCCGGCTCGACCCAAACTTTTTTGGTTTACCCCAACATTACCCACTTGTCCGACTGTTGCTAAGCAGTTTTTGGATATCAAACGGACCTCTCCAGATGGTAATCTTAATGTGGCCGATTTACCCTCTTTTGCAATCAGTTTCGCTACAGCACCCGCCGCTCTAGCTAATTGTCCACCCTTTCCAAGTGTGATTTCTATGTTATGTATGGCCGTGCCTAAGGGCATCTCGGTTGAAGTAGATTCTTCTTTTTTATCAATAAAAACCCCTTCCCAAACTGTACAAGCTTCTTACAAAGCATACGGCTTTCTAGATGTATATGATGATATCTAGACAGATGAATCTTATAAGAATCGTATGATGAAGTACCACATGAGTGGATATATAGAAATCCAAATCTGCCGAATCACTCCTGTTATGATCTTCTACATCCTAGGTCTCCCCGTTCCGTCATCTGGCTTATGTTCTTCATGTAGCATTCAGACCGAATGACTCTATGAAATTACGTCGATACTTCCACATATTAGGGTAACGTAGGAGACCTCTCTATTTTTCCCCGGGGGTTTACCACTGCTTAGCTTTCAATTCGCCTCTGACCATCAAATTAAATGTGAATAACCCGCCCTCCTCTCTTTGAAACAAGGAGCGTTTCCGGTTCTGTGCGTGCTTCAAACAATTTTGTCTTCTCCATATTACCATATCTCTAGAGTCAATAATTTTCTATGAGGAACTACTGAACTCAATCACTTGCTGCCGTTACTCAACAGTTTTCCGTTGAGGTCTATCCCGTACAGGTACTCAAATTGGATCAGTGATCGATTTCTAGGTTTCGTCGTAAACCTAATTGGTTCCTTCCAATTACGTAAATCAATAGTTCAAACCGCACTCAAAGGTAGGGCATTTCCCATTGATATAGGAACTTCTGTACCAGAAACAATGGTATCTCCAATTCTAGTCCCTCTGGGGTGTAAAATATATCTCTTCTCACCATCCCCATAGTGTATGAGACAAATGTATGCATTTCGATTAGGGTCGTATTCTATGGTTACGATTCTACCAGATATGTCTTTTTCATTCCGTCTAAAATCGATTTTACGGTATAGACGCTTATGACCTCCCCCTCTATGCCCTGCGGTAATGATTCCTCTGGCATTACGACCTTTACTGCAACGATGCTGTCCATAGATCAAATTATTTCGTGGATTGGATTTCACTTGACTGTCTACGGCTCCATTGCGTGTGCTCGGGGTAGAAGTTTTGTATAAATGTATCGCCGTGTTAGTAAGTATTTTGCTTTAAGTTCTTTTCTCTATAAGAGGTGGAATAGAATAACCCGGTTGAAGCGTAATGATCATACGTCTGTAATGCATTGTATGTCTCATAATAGGTCCCTTTCTTCTACCCTTTCCCGGGGGTCGATGACTATTCATAGCTATTACCTTAACACCAAAGAAGAGTTCGACCGAGTGCTTTATTTCTGTCCTAGTTGATCCTGATTCGACATTAGAAGTATATTGATTGTTCCCCAATAACCGAATACTTTTTTCTGTAAATACTGCATATTTGATTCCATCCATAAATCCATTTTCTTCCCTATGAGTTCCAGTATCGATAAGAATTCTAGTTTTTACTGTTCATATTTCTGGTATGAATAATACCATACCAATTCGTTATGTATGGATGATGAGATTTCATTGATACAGAGCCAATTCCAATAGACTTATTGAACGTTCCCGTTGGTGTGCATCCAGCAGGAATTGAACCTACGAATTTGCCAATTATGAGTTGGGCGCTTTAACCATTCAGCCATGGATGCTTAATAGGGATTCTTAACAGGGATCGTCGTATATCGTAAATAACCAAATATATCGTAAATAACCAAATTCCAATTTAAATGAAATCTTTAGGAGGAATCAACAATGCACCGACATCAATTCAAATCCTGGATCTTCGAATTGAGAGAGATATTGAGAGAGATCAAGAATTCTCACTATTTCTTAGATTCGTGGATGAAATTCAATTCAGTGGGATCTTTCACTCACATTTTTTTCCACCAAGAGCGTTTTATGAAACTCTTTGACCCCCGAATTTGGAGTATCCTACTTTCACGTGATTCACAGGGTTCAACAAGCAATCGATATTTCAATTTCATGATCAAAGGTATAGTACTGTTTGTAGTAGCGGTCCTTATATCTCGTATTAACAACCGAAAGATGGTCGAAAGAAAAAATCTCTATTTGATGTGGCTTCTTCCTATACCTATACCTATGAATTCTATTGGACCCAGAAATGAAACATTGGAAGAATCTTTTTGGTCTTCCAATATCAATAGGGTGATTGTTTCGCTTCTGTATCTTCCAAAAGGGAAAAAGATTTCGGAGAGTTGTTTCGTGGATCCACAAGAGAGTACTTGGGTTCTCCCAATAAATAGAAATAAAAAGTGTATCATGCCTGAATCGAACCGGGGTTCGCGGTGGTGGAGGAACCGGATCGGAAAAAGGGGGTATTCTAGTTGTAAGATATCTAATGAAACCATAGCTGGAATTGAGATCTCATTCAAAGAGAAAGATAGCAAATATCTGGAGTTTCTTTTTTTATCCTATACGGATGATCCGATCCGCAAGAACCATGATTGGGAATTGTTTGATCGTCTTTCTCCGAGGAAGAAGCGAAACATAATCAACTTGAATTCGGGACAGCTATTCGAAATCTTAGGGAAAGACTTGATTTGTTATCTCATGTCTGCTTTTCGTGAAAAAAGACCAATTGAAAGGGAGGGTTTCTTCAAACAACAAGGAGCTGAGGAAACTATTCAATCAAATGATATTGAGCATGTTTCCCATCTCTTCTCGAGAAACAAGTGGGGTATTTCTTTGCAAAATTGTGCTCAATTTCATATGTGGCAATTCCGCCAAGATCTCTTCATTAGTTGGGGAAAGAATCAGCACGAATCCGATTTTTTGAGGAAGGTATCGAGAGAGAATTTGATTTGGTTAGACAATGTGTGGTTGGTAAACAAGTATCGGTTTTTTAGCAAGGTACGGAATGTATTGTCAAATATTCAATATGATTCCACAAGATCTATTTTGGTTCAAGTAACGGATTCTAGCCAATGGAAAGGATCCTCTGATCAATCCAGAGAGCATTTCGATTCCATTAGAAATGAGGATTCAGAATATCACACATTGATCTTGATTGATCAAACAGAGATTCAGCAACTAAAAGAAAGATCCATTCTTTGGGATCCCTCCTTTCTTCAAACGGAACGCACAGAGATAGAATCAGATCGATTCCCGAAATACCTTTTTGGATCTTCCTCAATGTCCCAGCTATTCACGGAACGTGATAAGGATAAGGAGATGAATAATCATCTGTTTCTGGAAGAAATCGAAGAATTTTTTTGGAATCCTACAAGATCAATTCGTTCTTTTTTCTCTGACAGATGGTCAGAACTTCATATAAGTTCGAATCCTACTGAGAAGTCCGCTAGAGATCAGAAATTTTTGAAGAAAAACCAAGATGTTTCTTTTGTCCCTTCCAGGCGATCGAAAAATAAAGAAATGGTTGATATATTCAAGATAATTACGTATTTACAAAATACCGTCTCAATTCATCCTATTTCATCAGATCCGGGATGTGATATGTTTCCGAAGGATGAACCAGATATGGGCAGTTCGAATAAGATTTCATTCTTGAACAAAAATCCATTTTTGGATTTATTTCATCTATTCCATGACCGGCACAAAGGGGGATACACGGTAGACCACGATTTTGAATCAGAAGAGAGATTTCAAGAAATGGCAGATCTATTCACTTTATCAATAACCGAGCCGGATCTGGTGGATCATAGGAGATTTGCCTTTTCTATTGATTCCTACAGATTGGATCAAAAAAGATTCTTGAATGAGGTACTCAACTCCACAGATGAATCGAAAAAGAAATCTTTATTGGTTCTACCTCTTCTTTTTTATGAAGAGAATGGATCTCTTTATCGAAGGATCAGAAAAAAATCGGTCCAGATCTACTGCGGGAATGATTTGGAAGATCCAAAATTAAAAACAGCGGTATTTGCTAGCAACAACATAATGGAGGCAGTCAATCAATATAGATTGATCCGAGATCTGATTCAAATTCAATATAGAATCTATGGGTACATAAGAAATGTATCGAATCGATTCTTTTTCATGAATAGATCCGATCGCAACTTCGAATATGGAATTCAAAGGGATGAAATAGGAAATGATACTCTGAATCATATAACTATAATGAAATATACGATCAACCAACATTTATCTAATTTGAAAAAGAGTCAGAAGAAATGGTTTGATCCTCTTATTTCTCGAACCGAGAGATCCATGAATCGGGATCCTGATGCATATAGATACAAATGCTCCAATGGGAGCAAGAATTTCCAGGAGCATTTGGAACATTTTGGTTCTGAACAGAAGAACCGTTTTCTCGTAGTGTTCGATCGATTTCTCGTAGTGTTCGATCGATTACGTATTAATCAATATTCGATTGATTGGTCCAAGGCTATCGACAAACAAGATTTGTTTAAGTCACTTCGTTTCTTTTTGTCCAAGTCACTTCTCTTTTTGTCCAAATCACTTCTCTTTTTGTCCAAGTCACTTTCTTTTTTCTTTGTGAGTATCGGGAATATCCCCATTCATAGGTCCGAGATCCACATCTATGAATTGAAAGGTCCGAATGATCAACTCTGCAATCAGTTGTTAGAATCAATAGGTGTTCAAATCGTTCATTTGAATAAATTGAACCCTTTCTTATTGGATGATCATGATACTTCCCAAAGACCGAAATTCTTGATCAAGGGAGGAACAATATTCCCATTTTTGTTCAAAAAGATACCAAAGTGGATGATCGACTCATTCCATACTCGAAATAATCGCAGGAAATCCTTTAATAACACGGATTCCTATTTCTCGATGATATCCCACGATCGAAACAATTGGCTGAATACCGTGAAACCATTTCATAGAAGTTCATTGATATCTTCTTTTTATAAAGCAAATCGACTTCGATTTTTGAATGATCCACATCACTTCTGGGTCTATTGTAACAAAAGATTCCCCTTTTATGTGGAAAAGAACCGTATCAATAATTATGATCTTACATATGGACAATTCCTCAATATCTTGTTCATTCGCAACAAAATATTTTCTTTGTGCGTCGGTAAAAAAAAACATATTTTTTTGGAGAGAGAGACTATTTCCCCAATCGAGCCACAAGTATCTGACATATTCATACCTAACGATTTTCCACAAAGTGTTGACGAAAGGTATAACTTGTACAAATCTTTCCATTTTCCAATTCGATCCGATCCATTCGTTCGTAGAGCTATTTACTCGATCGCAGACATTTCTGCAACACCTCTAACAGAGGAACAAATAACCCATTTTGAAATTGAAAGAACTTATTTTCAGTCTATTTCAGATATGAATCTATTTGATTCAGAAGGGAAGAACTTGCATCAGTATCTCAGTTTCAATTCAAACATGGGTTTGATTCACACTCCATGTCCTGAGAACTATTTACCATCCGGAAAGAGGAAAAAACGGAGTCTTTGTCTAAAGAAATGCGTTGAGAAAGGCCAGATGTATAGAACCTTTCAACGAGATAGTGCTTTTTCAAATCTCTCAATAAGATGGAATCTGTTGCAAACATATATGCCATGGTTCTTTACTTCGACAGGGTTCAAATATCTAAATTGCACCCTTTTAGATATTTTTTCAGATCCATTGCCGATACTAAGTATCAGTCAAAAATTTGTATCCATTTTTCATGATATTATCCATGAATTAGCTATATCATGGTCCATTCTTCAGAAAAAATTGGGGTCGATTCTTCCACAATGGACTCTGATAAGTGAGATTTCGAGGAAGTGTTTACAGAATCTTCTTCTGTCCGAAGAAATGATTCATCGAAATAATGAGTCATCCGTTCCATTGATATGGACACATCTGAGATCAACAAATACTCGGGAGTTCCTCTATTCAATCCTTTTCCTTCTTCTTGTTGCTGGATATCTCGTTCGTATACATCTTTTCTTTGTTTCCCGAGCCGCTAGTGAGTTACAGACAGAGTTAGAAAAGATCAAATCTTTTATGATTCCATCATACATGATTGAGTTACGAAAACTTCTGGATAGGTATCCTACATCTGAACTGAATTCTTTCTGGTTAAAGAATCTCTTTCTAGTTGCTCTGGAACAATTAGGGGATTTTACGGAAGAAATACGGGCTTCTGCTTTTGGTGGCAATATGCTACTGGGGGGTGATCCCGCTTATGGGATCAAATCAATACGTTCTAAGAATAAATATTGGAATATCAATCTCATCGATCTCATAAGTATCATACCAAATCCCATCAATCGAATCACCTTTTCGAGAAATACGAGACATCTAAGTCGTACAAGTAAAGAGATCTATTCATTGATAAGAAAAAGAAAAAAAGTGAACGGTGATTGGATTGATGATAAAATAGAATCCTGGGTCGTGAATAGTGATTCAATTGATGATGAAGAAAGAGAATTCTTGGTTCAGTTCTCCACCTTAACGACAGAAAAAAAGATTGATCAAATTCTATTGAGTCTGACTCATAATGATCATTTATCAAAGAATGACTCTAGTTATCAAATGATTGAACAACCGGGATCAATTTATTTACGATACTTAGTTGACATTCATAAAAAGTATCTAATGAATTATGAGTTCAATAGATCCTGTTTAGCAGAAAGACGGATATTCCTTGCGCATTATCAGACAATCACATATTCACAAACCTCGTGTGGAGCTAATAGGTTTCATTTGCCATCTCATGGAAAACCCTTTTCGCTCCGCTTAGTCCTATCCCCTTCAAGGGGTATTTTAGTGATAGGTTCTATAGGAACTGGACGCTCCTATTTGGTCAAATACCTAGCGACAAACTCCTATCTTCCTTTCATTACGGTATTTCCGAACAAGTTCCTGGATAACAAGCCTAAAGGTTATTTTAGTGACGATATCGATATTGATGATAGTGACGATATCGATATTGATGATAGTGACAATATTGATATTGATGATAGTGACAATATTGATGATAGTGACAATATTGATGATGCCCTTGATATGGAGCTGCTAACTATGACGAATATGCTAACTACGTATATGACGACGAAAATAGACATAGACCGATTTGATATCACCCTTCAATTCGAATTAGCAAAAGCAATGTCTCCCTGCATAATATGGATTCCAAACATTCATGATCTGTATGTGAATGAGTCGAATTACTTATCCCTCGGTCTATTAGAGAACCATCTCTCCAGGGATTGTGAAAGCACTAGAAATATTCTTGTTATTGCTTCGACTCATATTCCCAAAAAAGTGGATCCCGCTCTAATAGCTCCGAATAAATTAAATACATGCATTAAGATACGAAAGCTTCTTATTCCACAACAACGAAAGCACTTTTTCATTCTTTCATATACTAGGGGATTTCGCTTGGAAAAGAAAATGTTCCATACTAACGGATTCGAGTCCATAACCATGGGTTCCAATGCACGAGATCTTGTAGCACTTATTAATGAGGCCCTATCAATTAGTATTACACAGAAGAAATCAATTATAGAAACTAATACAATTAGATCAGCTCTTCATAGACAAACTTGGCATTTGCGATCCCAGATAAGATCGGTTCAGGATCATGGGATCTTTTTCTATCAGATAGGAAGGGCTGTTGCACAAAATGTACTTCTAAGTAATTGCCCCATAGATCCTATATCTATCTATATGAAGAAGAAGTCACGTAAAGAAGGGGATTCTTATTTGTACAAATGGTACTTCGAACTTGGAACGAGCATGAAGAAATTAACGATACTTCTTTATCTTTTGAGTTGTTCTGCCGGATCGGTCGCTCAAGATCTTTGGTCTTCGCCCGGACCCGATGAAAAAAATTGGACCACTTCTTATGAATTTGTTGAGAATGATTCTGATCTAGTTCATGGCCTATTAGAAGTAGAAGGCGCTCTGGTGGGATCCTCACGGACAGAAAAAGATTGCAGTCAGTTTGCTAATAATCGAGTGCCATTACTTCTTCGGTCCGAACCAAGGAATCAGTTAGATATAATCCAAAATGGATCTTGTTCTATCGTTGATCAGAGATTTCTATATGAAAAATACAAATTGGAGTTTGAAGAATGGAAAGGAGAAGGAGCCCTCGACCCGCAACAGATAGAGGAGGATTTACACATAGTTTGGGCCCCTAGAATATGGCGCCCTTGTGGCAATCTATTTGATTGTATCGAAAGGCCCACTGAATTGGGATTTCCCTATTGGGCCGGGGCATTTCGGGGCAAGCGGATCATTTATCATAAAGAGGGTGAGCTTCAAGAGAATGATTCGGAGTTCTTGCAGAGTGGAACCATACAGTATCAGACACGAGATAGATCTTCCAAAGAACAAGGCTTTTTTCGAATAAGTCAATTCATTTGGGACCCTGCGGATCCATTCTTTTTCCTATTCAAAGATCAGCCCTTTGTCTCTGTCTTTTCACGCCGAGAATTCTTTGCAGATGAAGAGATGTCAAAGGGGCTTATTATTTCCCAAACAAATCTTCCTACATCTCTATATAAACGCTGGTTCATCAAGAATACGCAAGAAATCGAATTGTTGATTCATCGCCAGAGATGGCTTAGAAGCAATAGTGCATTATCTAATGGGTCTTTCCGTTCGAATACTCTATCCGAGAGTTATCAGTATTTATCAAATCTCTTTCTATCTAACGGAACGCTATTGGATCAAATGGCAAAGACATTGTTGAGAAAGAGATGGCTTTTCCCGGATGAAATGAATCATTTGATTCATGTAACAGGAGAAAGATTTCCCATTCCTTAATATGTGGCCATGAAAAAGGGATTAAGTGGAACAGAATTGGCCGGGTGGTAGAGTCGTGGAAACACTTGTTTATTCCATATTTTGATTTTGGGCCTTAGCTCCATGGAACAATATGCTACTGCTGAAACATGGAAGAATTGAAATCTTAGATCAAAACACTATGTATGGATGATAT